GAAAGAAGTAGACCAAGAGCGGGAAATCCTTCTGTGAAGGTAGCAGCAGCATTATCAGTTTCAGGAAAGGAAGTTGAAGCTGAAGCTTAACCGAAAGCATATTCTCTGTTCTCTTTCTTTATTTTCAGTCTCAGTTAGCCGATTCTCTTTCAGTCCAGATAGAATCCCTAGTTGATTCTACTATTTTATTCTCCTGCGAGAATTCAAAGTAGGAACTAAGATAGGTATCCGGAAGGGGAAGAAAGTGAAGTCTCTACCTTTGATATTTGATATTCTACTATCTTCTCCCTATATATAGATAGAGGAGTAGTAGTAGCTTCCCTCTGTAAAGTTCTGTTGAAAGGCAGTATGAGAACAAGGTTGGGATATATGGAAAGGTAGTTGATGAAAAGATTGTGATTGATTCAGTCATTCATTAGTCTCAGTACCTTATTTATAGGTATCTTACAATACGCTCTATTTGCAGATGACTACGACTTGATAGTAGGGATTAAGATGCTTTTTATACTTTATCTTTATTCTCAGTGAAACCGGAAACAATAGAGATCACTCCTTCTTTGAAGGTAGCTGTTGTTTGTCCTTGGTTTGCTTAAGCTGTATTAGGAGTTGTAGGTGTCCGTGTCCAACCTGTTATGTTCAGTACCATAATTCTTCTTTTATCTCTTATCTTTGATCCTGATAGTTTACCAGAATGAATTGTATGGAGAGGAGGTAGTTGATGTCAAGTAAGTCATCGGATGTAAAGAGAGAACTAGCAATAGTTCCTATAATAGGAAAGGAGTTCTATAACTATAAGGTATCTCACTTCATTTCCTGGTAACCGTACCCTTGTGGGTAAGGTGGTTAGGTTTCTAAGTCAGGAATAGAAGAAAGTGAAAGCAAGAGAGGGAACGAGATATACCTTCTCTCAAGGTAGTTTACTTGCTTACTTGTTAGAGTATGGATCCTCATCAAGCTGCATGCATTCCTTCTTCTTCTCCGGGAACTCATACTCCTGTAAGGTAAAGCAAGCAAGGAAGGCAATCGGATCATTCAATGTTTATAAGGAGGTCGAAGCCAAGGTAGTTTACTTACTTACTTGTTAAGGAAGCCATGGGAAGAGAGGATGCCCCGGGGAAGGATGACGGAAGGGGACTGACCCTGCCTGCAAGGGAAGGAGGGCCAAGGTATATTGTCAGTTCTGTTGATGAATCTAGGCACTCGAAAGTCAAGAAAGTTAGGATATGCGCTTGAAAAGAAAAGCTTTCTGCCTAGCCAGTCCGGGATGGGACCATTTGATCCGTGGATAAGGGACCCGAGGAAAAGGCTCTTTCAGCCAAGTCTTTCAAGCCCTATTAGAGTCTGTTCTGGCAAAAGAGTTAGATGTGAGTGCTGGACCAGAGCGAACAGAACCACCTTTAAGGGATGGATCATATGGGACCGAGAGAACAGAACCAGCAAGTTCATGAGTCTCAGAATAAGAAGGGCATCCATCCAGGAAGTATGAGGCCTGCTTCTCAGTTCCGTTTTCAACTAGCATTTCAAGAAGAGAGGTTCTTTTAAGGGTTTGTCCAGGAGTTGTTGGGGTAATGCTTCGGATGTTAGCTTTTGAAGTCAAAACATTCTTCTATTACAATATTGACTCCCGGGACAACAAGAGGAAGTCTAGAGCGAAAGGGCCCTAGCAGTTGAAGTAAAGAGAGAACAGCAAGGGAAGTAATGCACTAGAAGAAGTAAAGACATAGATTCTTTCATTCTTCGCAGTTGACTTCTCCCCCTATAGTACTACCATCAAGCAACTTAAGCTCAATTCCTTTCACTAGAATCAGAAGCATCCTACAGTTCATTCCTTTTATCTGCACTTGACTACCTTCTGAACCTTACTACTCGAATCGAAAGTGTATTCAAGATTCCGGGCTAAACAGAGAATCACATCATTTCAGACATCACTTGGCACTAGACTGAAAGTCAAAGATAGGGAAGTTAGCTCTATTTCCCTCTATCCTTAGAGTCAGAGACAAACCTAGCAACACTTCCCCAGTACCTAGTTGATGAAAAGTTCTGCGTCAGAGGTAAAGAAATAGGAAGAAGGAAAGTGGGATAGTGCCGGTCTATTAGGTAAAGCCTTAAAGAAGTCAGGAATAGAGTCAGTACAATAACGATAGGATATAATACTATGTTCTTATCCTGCTTTGAAGTCTAATTAGAATGCAAAATCAATATGAACAAGTACAGGGACGGGATAATTGTTTGATAAAGCAAACAGAGCTATTCGGAGGGAGTTTACTTACTTCTTGTTAGAGAAGGGATGGCGGCGTGGCATTAGTATGACTTTACGGTAGGGAAAGTCTGAGGTAAGCAAAGAGTAAGTTCACTAAATCTGAGATAAGAAACTAGGGCATCTATAAAAGCGAGGGAAGTGGAATCATAACTTGTTCTGTCCCGGGTGAAGTCTCATGAAAAGGAATCTTTTTGGAACATAATCGGAAGAACACCCCTTAATTAAAGTGGTACCACGCACGGCACGAACTTTATGAAGGAAAATCTATTGATTGGCTTTCAAGATAAGAGTGAATCATAAATAGCTAACTCAACAAGAGAGCGAGGCACGACCGATCAAGAAGAAAGACCCGTGGGAATGAGACGACCACTCGTGGCACATACATCCACTATATGTTTAAAGAGAGAACAACCCTCCAAAGAAGGGGGAACCTAAAAGGTGGACATGGCATCCAGATGATCATCAAAAGTAGGATCTCATCTTCCAATGTAGGCGCATCATACGCACAGGCTAGTGCGGGATAGGCTAATCACCAGACTGCTCTGGAATAGGTGAATCGCTGAAGACAAGAACGAGTGAATCTAGTTTCGAGAGCATGCCTGACTCTAACTCTAATAGGGGGCGTAGAGTTTCTAAGTGAAGGCAAACGCAACTATATATGTAATATCCTAGCTGTCAGCAAGGCAGGTCCGCTATAAAGCCTACCGGCCAGAAAGTCCTTAAGAACGAGAAAGCCGACTAAAAGGCTATTCCATAACCGATTCTTGTTGCCGAGTCTAGCCAAGCCCCGAAGGAACTTGACTCTCGGAAAGGAATGAGCTAATATGCCGATCTCAGTAATGAAAAACGTTACTTTGATGCTCCAATAAGGGAATCAGTCACGAGGAGTTTACCGCCTCGACAGAGGAGTAAAAAAGTCTTGTTTTTCTGTACTGGCATCGATGTGCCTGATGTTCCTGAGGGTCCACTAAATACCAAAGAGATAGGGAAGATGGCTGATACTCTTCGAAAGATTGACCTTAATTTGGCTTGATTAAAGGTTGGGGTTGGGCTTTTACAATAGATGGGATTCGATGCTAAAGAGATGGCTATGAGCCTAGCTTGCTTCCAGGAAGAGGATATTAAAAAAGCCGCAGCAGCTATTGAATCAACTATTCTTATTCAAGCTTTCTTGACGTCTTTCTACCTTACATAGAGCTTTCTATTCGCCGGTCGTTCCAGATCTTGCAAGCCGTTGGCTGATCAAGGGAACCAATATCTGAGGCGAGGCCCTTATATGTTGGGAGATAGTCGATTAGTCCGCTTTGCCTTGTTGATAGGATAAAGGATAGTAGCTCAGCTTCGGATTAGACTATGTGAAGGGATAATCAAAGCTCAGCTTCTTCACCGCTCGAGAACTCACGAACTGAAGAGCTCACGTCACAAACTAAGGATGATAGGACGAAGATCTCCATTCTCACACCGGCATAGGGTTTTTGCCTCTATCGTAGAGTAGCATACTTTCTATACTATAATATGCCGAAAGCAGTGACGATTGCTTTTGGGATTCATCTTAGAAGGCTTAGAGCTCATCTACCCCTCTTAGTCTCAGAGAGGTCTGAATCACACCCTACTAACTATATTACATCTTTCTTTGCTTCATCGCCGGAGAGCCAGAGCGAACCAAGCTGACCTAAGGCTATCACTAAACTAGATCAAATGACGTAGTCATTCTTGAGGCACTACTTTCTAGAGTAGAGTTGAGGTTTAGACTTGTTCCAATGGACGATTGCATTAATTTAAAAACCTTGATAATAAGTCACTGAGGATATGAAATAGCTCGACCAGAGGAAGAAATGATATTTAGAATAATAAGAAGAATGGAATATCGAGCATTAGTCTGGGAGGTATAAGCCCGGAGCCTCCAAAGGGGGAAGGTTGAACGAAGTCGAATGAAATGAAGCAATTCCGAGCTTTCATAGGCTTGCGCTAGACATAGTAGGAAAGGAAGTCACGAGAGTCGCCCGCGAAAGTAGAGCTTGGCTTAGTTCTAAATCCTGGTTCTACGATCAAGATCCGCTTTTCAAAATGTGAGTTTGACGCGCCCTATAGGTTATAGATTATAGGTGGATCCCTAATCTGGGAGCCAAAAGCTAGATTTAACGCATTTGGAAGGCCTCTGGGGAGCAATAGAGAGTTTGATCAACACGTAATCGTGAGGCAGGGCAAACTAGTGATTGCTAAATATGAAAGCATGCCAAATATGAAAAATTGGATTGAAGGGGAGCCCCACCTTTCAACCATCTGAGGAGCGCACACCGGCTTTCTTCCTCTGGTCGAGCTATTTCATATCCTCGCTTCATTCTGGCTTCCATTCTTGATTCGTACCTTGGTGCTGCTAAAGTAGTTAATGGACGGTCCCGAGAATCTCTTATTCGTAGGCGAGTCCGAGGAGTTTACCGCCTCGACAGAGGAGTGAAAAGCGAGGAAGAGAGAGATTTATCTCGTTAGTCCTGGCATGATTGCCGCGGGTTGTGGCCCACCCGACGGACTTCCCTGGATGTAGTTCGCGTTAAGTCTATGTCACGCGGGGTACCAATCAATTTCGTTGGGAAGATGGCAAGGATGAAAGAAGGATATCGAGAGAGAGATAGGAAAAAGAGAAAGAGTACAGAAGCGAGAGCGGACTATAGCTTGAATTGGCTCGTGCACACACACATGAAACTTAAGACGGGGAGGGCTCTTCCAGCTAGAAGAAAGCAACCAACAAAGCCAGACAGCAAGAAAGAGAGTGGGGCAGTCTCATCCCATGAAAGGTAAGGAAGGACTGCAGCTTTCCCGAGTGGAAGAGGTTCAATTCAATAGTTCCGACTCTGACTTTGAAGCCCGGCCGGGTGAAGAAGCCTCAGCCCGAGCTTTGACTATGACTACGAGCTGTTGGGATCACATTCGAGGAGGTCAAGTCGGGTTGAATAGATGAGTGTCACGGCTAAGTCCGGGTCTTGTCATACCAACATCGGGAAATCCGACAGCAACTTCCTTTTGTACGCAATTCGAAGATCGACGCTCGGGTGAAGACAATGAGTGGCTTAACGCTCTAACGGCGGGGACAAAGCCATATCTTTCAATCTGACGGAAGAACTTCTTCTTGGAGCGAAATTCCCTCAAAAGGATAGCTTTCATTGAGTGCCTTACCGGAAAGCAAGGATCTAAAGGAAGGGCTCTTTAGCTTGCTCAGAAAGGGGTCTCCTTCCCCCTGAGTTCAAGATGTCCCTTTCCGCTACTACAAAATAATACCTTTCGGACGTTGCCACCGCTCAATCCACCCCTGCAGAAAGTTGGTATTCAAGAGACGGAAACTATGTAAAGAAGGTGGAACTAGGAATAAGAACAGGGACCCACGTCGAGCCATCCTGACGGACGAGCAGCATCAATTGAATCGGCAGACACAAAGACGAAGACAGAGACGAGCTAACATGTAAAGTAGTGGAATGGAAAAGGATGGTAGCCCACCCAGGACAGCACATAGAGTAAGGTTGGCTCTATGCGAGAGAGGAAAACCGCATGGACACGGCTCCTTTTGGATAGATCGTCAAGCAATTTACCCATATAGTTCTTATCGCGAGGGTGAAATACAATCCATTACATCTGGATTGAAACTTTAGAACCTCGAGAACCAAAGATATAAACTGAAAGATAGAACTAACAATTTGAATATGAATAGGAACAGCCTTCAGAGAAAAGAGACATGGACAATGTATCCTTAACAGTATGGCAATCTCTTTCTCTTTCGATTGGCAAAGAAGCAATAATAGTAAAGCGATAAAAGAAGCAACTCCTTGAGCGGCTCTATCAAGGAGCAGAGGCAAGGGATCTTCTCCAGTGGTCATTAGTAATGAAATTTGTGGTCCTTATTGGGTGCTGGCGAAGCATAAGAGGAGATTCTTAACGTCAGGAATATCGGCCTTAGCATCTTTCTTATAAAAAATTATATTATCTTTCTCTACTTGAGAAGGTTCTTACCAGGCATACTACTCATCGATTATTTTGCCCGGATTGGGATCGAAACAACCTATTAAGGGTTGTCGCCTACATAACCTACCTCCCAGACTAAGGGAAGAAGGTATCAGATCACTGTAGTTCGAGCCCTTTTGTTAAAGCAGTTCCTGTACTGTGAATGAATTCAAGCTAGTAAAGTAGTCTGCTTGAAGGGGCCCTCCTCACCTCTCCCCTTCCCCTGATCATGGAAGCAAGCCAAAGACTAACCATGATACAAGGGCCTCTCAGTACGTGAAAACGGAAGTTACACTCTTTCACTGTCTTACTTTGGCCCCTCTCTAGCCAAATCCAAAAATGGGAACAACCCCTGAGACACCGAACAAATTCCCTATAACTCACGCATATACCATGTCAGCCTCCAACCCTCACTAAGCAAAAATCAATTACGCGATCCTTACTTTCCATCTTTATCAGCCAACTCCCCCGTTTCAACCAAGTTTATCCATCCTTGAGTAAGAAAAGGTGCCTCAGCGGCTATGCTTCTCCAGGGCCTTTCAAACCCGACCAGAGACGTCGCTCTCCCCTGGATGTTTTCATTCTTATAGTCATTCATTTTCTTCGCCGCAAACGAAGAGAAGAAATCCTAATAAGAGAAGAAAGAGGTCGAGTCCCTCGATCCACCCCTCTAGCCATTCCAGGTTTGGAAAGTAAGGTAGAAAAGACAACAATGTCCCAAAGAGTATGGGGACTAGAGGTTGTCTTGCCTCTTTTAGATTCCTTTGAAAAAGGTATAAACCCCAAAAAAGGAAGAGATGACAAAAGATAAAAAGAAAGGGAATGGGGTAAGATATGTTATCCCCGCCCGGCGCCGAAGCTATGGAAATGACCCCTATACCGGTACTCGAAAAAAAATAAATCAAAAAAGAAAAGATAAATGCAACTTTTCTGCGTCTCCTAAAGCAAAGGAAAATAATGCAAGCCCCCGACACCAGGGCGGTTAGCCGTGCCGGTTCGTGCAGAAAATCCGCATTATAATGGACTTTGCCTAAAAAAAAAAAATATAGCAATAGTACTATAAAGGGACAAATGGACTGTTTGGGGCGATCTTCCCAAAAGAAGCAAAGAATGTAGTATGCGATTAGCTGGAAGAGAAGAAAAAACGCCCATTGGGCGAGTCCCTTTTCCAATGAATAGAAGAGAAGAATGCCAAAAGGAAGAACGTCCGATGGAAGACGTAAAATCAATAAAAAAAAAAGTGGAAC